ATCGATAGTTCCATCTTTTGAGTCTTGTTTGAATATAATAAGAGGAACACCCATTTATTTTTTTGGTTTTCGAATCAAATCCAAATAAATCATTTTATCTAGGATTCGGTGTGGTATGCTTCATTGAAACAAAACAAAAAGAGGAGGCCCGGCTCGGTATTGCCAGGCCAGGCCATGGAAATAAAAAAGGGCCCTTGGAAACAAAATTAAAGAGATATTCTTTATTTTCTTTTTATATCTTTTTCGAGTCGTTTATTTGAATTTTATAAAAATGGAATTGCTGATAAAAGTTGTATCTATCTATAATAATACAATACAAAATAGAATCAAAAACGAATCTCTATAAGCTATCTAATAATTTATATAAATATAATAAATAAAGTAAAGAAGGGCTTTTTTTAAACATTATTTTTTTTTGTGTAATGTAACATAGTAATTGTCTTTTTTTCAATTAGGAGAGATGGCTGAGTGGATTAAAGCGTCGGATTGCTAATCCGTTGTACGAGTTATTCGTACCGAGGGTTCGAATCCCTCTCTTTCCGTTTCCGTCAATGGCTTGGTATCTTTCAAATTTGAATTTAGTGAACCTTTTTGTTTTTTTTTAATAGATATAGTTAAAGATATAGTTCTAGTTAAAGATGTGGAATAGAAAAAAAATCCTAAGAACATTTCTAAGAATCGAATAAAGCAAGGAAAACCTTCTTATTTTTTATTCTTCACGTCCAGGATTACGTCCTGGATCATTAGATAGGAATCCGAAGATGAAGAGAGAAACAAAGAATATCACTACGGTGTAAACAAAGAGTTTGAGAGTAAGCATTACACAATCTCCAAATCTGTTTTTCTGGGAAAAAGAAAATAGATTCTCTATTTTTATACTATGAACTATGGATCCTAGTTTGACACCAAGAAATGAAACGGTTTTAGAATTTCTAGAAATAGAAAAGAATTTTCATAAATTCACACAATTAGAATTCGATATTGTGGTGGACTCGATATAGGATGTTTCAGTGAAAAAAAAAGTAAGAATCGGGAAATCGCGGGATCAAAATTTATCGTGGCTACTTAAGAATTTCACCGTTTGAATTGAGGGTTCATTCATATTGTAAGACTCATCTGATCTTATCAATTGGTAAAATTTTTTTCTCGAACTCGAATAAATTCTGAATTTTTCTAGGATAGTATTAAAGATCTCATCGAAAACTTACGGCAGCTTGCCAAACAAAGGCTAAGAGAAAAAAGAAAAGAGGTATTACTGGCATAACATCTACAATTGGATTCAAAAAAGCGTAGGCCTCGGGCAATTTGGCGAATAAAAAACTACTGGAATAAAGGGCAGAATTAAAACAGATATAAATCAAACTAAAGATATTAAGCATAACAAACATTTTTTTCTTGGAGATAGTTGTATTTTGATTGAGTTATTAATATGTTATTGATAGAAGGTAAAAATGAAGAAAAGGAAGTCAGGTAGACAAAAAAAGACTTCTTTGAACCGAACCAATCAAAACAAAAATCCTTCTATTCTCTTGTGAGAATAGAAGAAATCATACTTTCATACAATATCTTAATTGAATTATATATAATGATCAATAAATTGAGTTTAATTCGACAGCTACACGTATCAAAACCCTAATACTAAAATAAAACAAGAATCAAATTTATTCCGTAGGGATTTGCACTGGAATTGACGAACAACCAATATCAATATTAGTGTTTATTAGTATTGAATAGAAATTCAAATGGGGCGTGGCCAAGTGGTAAGGCAACGGGTTTTGGTCCCGCTATTCGGAGGTTCGAATCCTTCCGTCCCAGGGTGGACTCTAATATATATCAGATATCAGAATCAAAATTCTCTTTTTGTTTTTGAGCAACGTTTTATTTACTATTTAAGAGTCTAATTTTTGTTTTGATAAAATTTACTTCTTGCTTCTAATTTTAAAAAATTTTCTCTGAATCTGATCTTTTTTCACAAATTGAATTGAGTTCGACTAATACGAAAACATAACAGAATCCATTTTTGATCCAGGTAAGATGGGAACCTAGATCCCAAGAGGTTGAAGTCAAAAAAAGTCTGATGAGCCTTTTAGTTTATGCCTCCCCCTTTCACTTTCGTATTTAAGTTAGTTGCTTAGAAAAGTCTTACGTGCCATATCTAGTTTATTTTTCAAGGATACATTCTAAATCGAAATGCGAAAGCCTCTATATTCCCTATCTTTTTTAATAAGACAGCCCAATTATTCTCCTTTTATTTCTGAATTCTAAACAAGAGGGTACTCTTGTTACTGATTGAATTCAATCAATGGGATTAAGTCTCTTAAGACTAGTTAATGACTTAATCTGGATCTTTTTGGCTTTGTATTTTAGACAAAATAGTCTAACATCCCAGAAAAAAGGATCCTCTTTTATTTATGATTCATCATCCCCCCCCGGAATGAATTGAGAGTGAGAGTAGATAAGAGTTAGTGAGCAATGGAAGATATCAATTGGAATATCTATGTCTGTTCCAATTTCATTACCAAATAATCAAGTTCCATATTTAATGGTTAATAAATTTTCTTTAACCCTCATTTTTAGGTATTTGGTATTTGTCTCTAATAAATAATTTAAATCTATGTAATAACAATTGAGACGGGGATGATTCATATATCTTATTTACTTTATTTTCATTTAATATTTTAGAGAAATATTAGTCAACCTTAAGTTCAAGCAAAAGAAACTACGCATAAATTAAGGAAATCCTTATATGCATGGATTGCTATCTTTCTATTTCATTGATAGCGTTCTTTCGCTTTTTTTGAAAAGGATTTGTGAGCCCTTACCTTACGCTTAAATATTTAACATCGAATATCAATAATTCCTTCCAATGAAAATTGTTCAGTCTAATCTGATAGATACGGAAATCCTCGATATGGATTTATCTCTCTTATGATGATCAAATATAATCCTTAGTAAAACTGTATTTAAATTGTGATGTCGGGGTAGGAAAAATAATTTGAATGTTTTTTACGGGTCCTTGGGACTCGAAGACGTGTAAAATTGTTGAATCTATTCTATCGAATTATTTAAAGATACAACGCGGATTCCAATTTTTTTTTTATTCGTGTTATTTTTTATTTATAAATAATAATTTTTTTTATTTATAAATAATAATTTTTTTTATTTATAAATAATAATTTTTTTATTTATAAATTATAAATAAAAAAATTATTGCACTCATACAATAAAATAGAGGGTTAAATTGAATTCTTACTGATCCTTTTTCTTACTAACTGAGGCTTAAATTACTTATGCATTTCATATAGAAGTCAAAAGTACTGTGTATTGACTGAAGCAATGACTATTCATGATTCCATAATTGAATCAATTACATACTGGTTCGAAACTAGAGAAATGTTATGGTAAAACTTCGTTTGAAACGATGTGGTAGAAAGCAACGTGCGACTTGAAGGACATGATCAGCTGTGGATTTTTTTTCCATCCACCATTTTATATTATCTAGGAATGAATGGGCTCTTGGCTCGACATCCTTTGTTCGGTTCTACTACAACCCTCTTTTTTTGTTGGGTTGTAATGTAAATAGTACATGATGGAGCTCGAGTAGAAAGTATTTATTCATTTCTCAGGGGCAAGGGTCTAGGGTTAATACCAATCAATACGTTGGAACAAACTTCGTAAGTATATTTTTGATATCGAAATCGAAAGGATCCGATTCGAACAATTTTTCAATGCAAAAGGAAAATCTTTTTGAATTGGTAAAACTCTTTCGATCAAAAGTGTATCATGCAGGGATCAATTGTTCGTATGATTCTTTCATAGAAAGAAATCACAAAAAGGGGTTTGTTGCTGCCATTTTTTAAAACGATTAAAGATCACTGAAGTAATGTCTAAACCCAATGATTCAAGGCAAAGATAAAGGATCCTGGAACAAGGAAATACCGTTTTCAATTGTCTCAATAATTAGATCAGAATCGAGACTCCAAAAATGGATTCGAAAGGAGACAAACAACAAAGGGGTTCGAGACCGCTCAAAAAATGAAATAAATGCCTAAGGCTGTTCTTTTAGGCTATTTGAAAGTTATCCAACTTGAGTTATGAGAGTACGAATGCTCTTCTTTTCTTCTTTTTCGAAAAAGAAGAAAAAAAGAAGGACTTAAATCTCTGGAAATTGATTTGATGATTTTATATATCTAGATGATTTTATATATCTATTTGATATTTGACATTATAATTCGATACATAAGAATTTCGAATCATTTTTTCGCGAGCCGTATGAGGAGAAAACCTCTTATACGTTTCTAGGGGGGGTATTGTTCATTTATATCTATCCCAATGAGCCGTTTATCGAATCGTTGCAATTGATGTTCGATCCCGAAGAGAAGGAAGATATCTTCGGAAAGTGGGTTTTTATGATCCGATAAATAATCAAACTCATTTAAACGTTCCTGCTATTCTATATTTCCTTGACAAGGGCGCTCAACCTACAGGAACTGTTCATGATATTTCAAAGAAGGCGGGGGTTTTTACGCAGCTTAGTCTTAATCAAACGAAATTCTATTAAGCAATAGAACCAAAAAAGAGGGGAAGAGTAAATAAAAAATTATAGAAAACTATATAGGAGTCATCTACACCCTCTTTTTTGGTTCTCTATTCATACCTATTTATTATTCCTAGTTAATGTTGCTACTATAGAATATCATGTTCTATAGGTATAAGTACAAAAATCTATTTTATTGCTAGAATTTTATTGATATAAGATGCATATAAATTTTATTGATATAAGATACATATAAAAAAGATCAAGTGAGAATTGATAATTGGATCTAGAAATATAAAAAATTTACAGTACTTGCAACTGGGGGATTTTTCATTGGAAATCTATTAACAAATAACAAAACAAGGGATTAAGCTTGTGTATTTTATTTATATTGCTTGATTGAATAAGCCCAAGGTTTCTTCCTATTTTTTTTTCATTAATTTATTTTTTCATCTACACCTCT